TATTCACAAACCTCGTGTGGGGCGAATAGTTTTCATTTCCCATCTCATGGAAAACCCTTTTCGCTCCGCTTAGCCCTATCCCCCTCTAGGGGTATTTTAGTGATAGGTTCTATAGGAACTGGACGATCCTATTTGGTCAAATACCTAGCGACAAACTCCTATGTTCCTTTCATTACAGTATTTCTTAACAAGTTCCTGGATAACAAGCCTAAGGGTTTTCTTATTGATGATAGTGACGATATTGATGTGAGTGACGATCTCGACCGTGACCTTGATACGGAGCTGGAGCTTCTAACTAGGATGAATGCGCTAACTATGGATATGATGCCGGAAATAGACCGATTTTATATCACCCTTCAATTCGAATTAGCAAAAGCAATGTCTCCTTGCATAATATGGATTCCAAACATTCATGATCTGGATGTGAATGAGTCGAATTACTTATCCCTTGGTCTATTAGTGAACTATCTCTCCAGGGATTGTGAAAGATGTTCCACTAGAGATATTCTTGTTATTGCTTCGACTCATATTCCCCAAAAAGTGGATCCCGCTCTAATAGCTCCGAATAAATTAAATACATGCATTAAGATACGAAGGCTTCTTATTCCACAACAACGAAAGCACTTTTTCACTCTTTCATATACTAGGGGATTTCACTTGGAAAAGAAAATGTTCCATACTAATGGATTCGGGTCCATAACCATGGGTTCCAATGTACGAGATCTTGTAGCACTTACCAATGAGGCCCTATCAATTAGTATTACACAGAAGAAATCAATTATAGACACTAATATAATTAGATCTGCTCTTCATAGACAAACTTGGGATTTGCGATCCCAGGTAAGATCGGTTCAGGATCATGGGATCCTTTTCTATCAGATAGGAAGGGCTGTTGCACAAAATGTATTTCTAAGTAATTGCCCCGTAGATCCTATATCTATCTATATGAAGAAGAAATCATGTAATGAAGGGGATTCTTATTTGTACAAATGGTACTTCGAACTTGGAACGAGCATGAAGAAATTGACGATACTTCTTTATCTTTTGAGTTGTTCTGCCGGATTGGTTGCTCAAGACCTTTGGTCTCTACCCGGACCCGATGAAAAAAATGGGATCACTTATTATGGACTTGTTGAAAATGATTCGGATCTAGTTCACGGCCTATTAGAAGTAGAAGGCGCTCTGGTGGGATCCTCACGGACAGAAAAAGATTGCAGTCGGTTTGATAATGATCGAGTGACATTGCTTCTTCGGCCCGAACCAAGGAGTCCCTTAGATATGATGCAAAATGGATCTTGTTCTATCCTTGATCAGAGATTTCTCTATGAAAAATACGAATCGGAGTTTGAAGAAGGGGAAGGAGAAGGAGTCCTCGATCCACAACAGATAGAGGAGGTTTTATTCAATCACATAGTTTGGGCTCCTAGAATATGGCGCCCCTGGGGCTTTCTATTTGATTGTATCGAAAGGTCCAATGAATTGGGATTTCCCTATTGGGCCAGGTCATTTCGGGACAAGCGGATCATTTATGATGAAGAGGATGAGCTTCAAGAGAACGATTCGGAGTTCTTGCAGAGTGGAACCATGCAGTACCAGACAGGAGATAGATCTTCCAAAGAACAAGGCTTTTTTCGAATAAGCCAATTCATTTGGGACCCTGCGGATCCACTCTTTTTCCTATTCAAAGATCCCCCCTTTGTCTCTGTGTTTTCACATCAAGAATTCTTTGCAGATGAAGAGATGTCAAAGGGGCTTCTTACTTCCCAAACCAATCCTCCTACATCTATATATAAACGCTGGTTTATCAAGAATACGCAAGAAAAGCACTTCGAATTGTTGATTCATCGCCAGAAATGGCTTAGAACCAATAGTTCATTATCTAATGGATTTTTCCGTTCTAATACTCTATCCGAGAGTTATCAGTATTTATCAAATCTGTTCCTATCTAACGGAACGCTATTGGATCAAATGACAAAGGCATTGTTGAGAAAAAGATGGCTTTTCCCGGATGAAATTGGATTCATGTAATAGGAGAAAGGTTTCCCATTCCTTAGCCTGAAAGATATGTGGCCATGAAATAGAGATTAAGTGGAACAGAATTGACTGGGTGGTAAAGTCGTGGAAACACCTCTTTCTTCCATATTTTGGACATGGAAGAATATGTTACTGCTGAAACATGGAAGAATTGAAATCTTAGATCAAAACACTATGTATGGATGGTATGAACTGCCTAAACAAGAATTCTTGAACAGCGAGCAACCAGAGCTATTACTCACTACATCAAAAAATTTCCATTAATGAAAGATGTAAATCCATTGGAAAATCAAAAATACGTATGTCGGATGAAATGGTGGTTGTTGCTATCTGCTCCAATAACGAATCATTGGTTTAACTGAATAACTAAATGAATAACTAAATAAAAGAGATAGACCCTTCTCTTCGTCTCAGGTCGATGGATCTTCTCAATTGGAAGATCCCCTATATGGATAATACACATTCC